GAGCACGGATTTTTTTGGCCCAAGCGTATCTTGTCTTTACCACGAACCATTTTCCTTATTTAACAATAATTGTAGTTTTGCCAATATTTGCAGGTTGCTTCGTTTTTTTTCTTCCACATAGGGGAAATAGAGTAATACGCTGGTATACTATATGTATATGTATATTAGAGCTTCTTCTAACGACTTATGGATTTTGCTATCATTTTCAATCAGATGACCCATTAATCCAACTAATGGAGGATTATAAATGGATCCTTTTTTTGGATTTTCATTGGAGATTAGGAATAGACGGACTCTCTATAGGACCCATTTTACTAACGGGATTCATCACTACTTTAGCTACTTTAGCGGCTTGGCCGGTTACTCGAGATTCTCGATTATTTCATTTCCTCATGTTAGCAATGTACAGTGGACAAATAGGATTATTTTCTTCTCGAGATCTTTTACTTTTTTTTCTCATGTGGGAGTTAGAATTAATTCCCGTTTATCTACTTGTATCCATGTGGGGAGGAAAAAAACGTCTATATTCGGCTACAAAATTTATTTTGTACACGGCAGGGGGTTCTATTTTTCTTTTAATGGGAGTTCTGGGCGTTGGTTTATATAGTTCTACTGAACCAACATTAAATTTTGAAATAGTGGCTAATCAGTCCTATCCTGTGGCCTTGGAAATATTATTTTATATTGGATTTTTTCTTGCTTTTGCTGTCAAATTACCAATCATACCCCTACATACATGGTTACCAGATACCCACGGAGAAGCGCATTATAGTACTTGTATGCTTCTAGCCGGAATCTTATTAAAAATGGGAGCGTATGGATTAGTTCGGATCAATATGGAATTATTTCCTCATGCTCATTCTCTATTTTCTCCTTGGTTGATAATAGTGGGCGCAATGCAAATAATCTATGCAGCTTCAACATCTCTGGGTCAACGGAATTTAAAAAAAAGAATAGCCTATTCCTCTGTATCTCATATGGGTTTTATAATTATAGGAATTGCTTCTATCACGGATATGGGGCTCAACGGAGCCCTTTTACAAATAATCTCTCATGGATTTATCGGTGCTGCGCTTTTTTTCTTGGCCGGAACAACTTATGATAGAATACGTCTTCTTTATCTTGATGAAATGGGCGGAATAGCTATCCCAATGCCAAAAATGTTCACGATGTTCAGTAGTTTTTCGATGGCCTCCCTCGCATTACCAGGTATGAGTGGTTTTGTTGCCGAATTAATAGTCTTTTTTGGATTAGTTACTAGTCCAAAATATCTTTTAATGACAAAAATCCTAATTACTTTTGTAATGGCAATTGGAATTATATTAACCCCTATTTATTTATTATCTATGTTACGCCAGATGTTCTATGGATACAAGATATTTAACGGCCCAAACTCTTATTTTTTTGATTCTGGTCCGCGAGAGTTATTTCTTTCAATCTCTATTTTTTTACCCGTACTCGGTATTGGTATATACCCAGATTTCGTTCTTTCACTATCAGTTGAAAAGGTTGAAGTTATCCTATCTAATTCTTTTTATAGATCGCTTTTTTATTGAGAAAAAAATGAAAAAAACGATCTTATTGTTTACAAAAGGGTTCGTTGTACAATGAAAAAAAGGGGCCTTTTTCTTCTCTTGTGTTAAGTAAAAAAAAATGAATTTGAACTAGAACTAGCGAGAGCTCCATGACTTTGATTCGTGGAACTCTCGCTAGTTCACACAAAGTGATATTCATATGCGTTGTATACTTTCCTATTGGTAAGTAGTAAAAACCCCATTTTTTATTTAATTAGATGTTAATGTAAATGAACCATAACTATGTAACCCTATTCCTAATAGATTTACTCCAAAATAGCATATCCAAATTATAAGAAATCCAATAAATGCTACAATTGCTGAATTTGTACCCTTCAATTTTATATTTGTTTGAGTATGTAAATAAATTGCAAATATGATCCAAGTAATAAAGGCCCAAGTTTCTTTTGGGTCCCAACTCCAATAGGATCCCCATGCTTCGTTAGCCCATACTGCTCCAGAAAGAATCCCTATGGTTAAAAAGATAAATCCTAGACTAATAACCCGATAACTCCAATAATCCAATTGTTGAATCAATTGCGACTTATAATAATTTATTGGAGAAAAAAAAGAAGTTTTTTGTAAAACATTTTTTCCTTCATTCATGTATTCGACTTTACCAAGTAAAAATGACTCATTTAAATTTAATAAACGATTATTTGTAGAAAAAAATCTTCTATTTTTTCTAACTGTAATGACTAGAAGTGATACTGATAATAATGATCCACATAAAAGGGCCACATATCCTAATATCATCATACTTACGTGCATTATTAACCACTCGGACTGAAGGGCGGGTACTAATATTTTGGATTCGTGTATTTCAGTTAAAAGACCTGAGGTAGCAAAACCCTGGGAAAAAATAGCGCTTGGACTAATTATTGTGTTTAGAACATTTTTATCTTTTTTGAAATATGGAACGATATAAATAAAAGAAAAACTCCACGAAAGGAAGATTAACGATTCATATAAATCACTTAGTGGAAAATGTTTTGAATAAATCCAACGAGAAATTAATAATCCTGTTATACACAAAAAGATCATTATCATGCCCTTTTGGGATGAATCATATAGTTTTCCGATTTCATCAACAAAAAAGGTTATCAAATGAATTGTAATTAGAATTGAAACAATCGAAAAAGAAATATGAGTTAATATATGCTCTAAAGTTGAAAATATCATAAAAAAAAGTTCCTTAATTATAAAATCGAAATCGGAAATTGAATTCATTATTATTCATTATAGGATCTATTTTATTTTTTTAGGAGATGACATGCTATGCCGCCACTCGGACTCGAACCGAGATGCTCTAGCACTGCTTCCTAAGAGCAGCGTGTCTACCAATTTCACCATAGCGGCTTGTCTTGACCCCATAATAGCCTATGAATAAGAAATCGTCTAGATTTAAGAATCCTATTGGGTGCAATATTTTCTAGAAAAGATTCAAATCGATGAATAAAAATAAATATGTACTTGAAGGTTCATTATTTTAGTTTAGGGTTTTCCTTTTGTTGTGGATTTTAGACTCTTTTCCATCGGAACTCTTGTAAAACCAGCAAGTCTTACTATGAATTAAGCCCCCATTTTTATTTTAATTTACCGTTTTTGATTTATTTGATTTTCATTTAAAAAAGTACAACCCAAAAATAAGTTTTATCAATGAACAAAAAAGTATTTTAGATTTTTCCAAATTCACACATATTTATCCAGAATGTTTTCATTAAGTGTTTTTGCGTGAATTGCTGACGAGAGCTATATGGGCTCTATATAAGAATTTATATAAAATCCAAAAGTAAGCAAGTTGTACAAAAAAGAAAATATTCTAGTACAAATAGATTGATGGGAAAAAGAAGACTCCCGTCCTGGAAAGAAAATATACTAAAATATAAATCGAGTATCTTGTATTTTTTTGTTAAAAAAACTTTGTTTAAATTCGGTTTAAAGTAAACAGAAGAATTCCATTTCCTGGTGAATTAATCAATAGGAAATGGAATTGGGGAATTTTTTTTGAAAACGGAAGGGTTCCCTTTTTGAATCAGGTCGATTTATATTGTTCTAAGGTTTCCGCTTTATTTCTTAATAACTTATTTTTTGATTTTATTTGTTTGTCGCACAAAAAAACTTTTTGAAGTCCCGGTAGAAAGAGATTTCCCTAAAGAAAATGCTTTTAACGCCGCCCAATAGCCTTTCCTTTTCCAAAAATTTTTACGAATACGCTTTTTTGATGCAGAAGTACGTTTTTTTGGAACTGCCATTTTAATAAAAATTAAGAGATTACTCATTGGTATAGCTGGATGTGAAAGACATCTATTGTTATTGTTCAAAAAAAATCTGCGCTTTTCTAGATAATTTTTTTCTAAAATTATAATAAAAAGAATGGACTATAAACGATATGGTAAAATCACATAAAATTTTTCTAAAAAAAAAAGAAGAATATTTTGAGTAATTTGTCCAAATTTGACTTGAATTTTCAAATTCGAAGGAGACTCATAATTAATCTTTGTCTTTGATATGATTTGACCAATTGGACCTTCTTGATTTGAATATTTGAAATATTTAGAAGAAATTAAGAAAGAATAAATAAAAAGAAATCAAAATCAAAAAATTCTATATTTTTATATTTAAGTTAGTACATATTTTCATCTTTTTATTGACTCCTTTCAAAAGAAGTAAAATCCGATAAATTAAATCGGAAAGAATTAATATTAATTACGAATTTAAATTTTCTTATGCAACAAACATATCAATATGGGTGGATTTTACCTTTCGTTCCACTTCCAGTTCCTATGTTAATAGGAGTGGGACTTCTTCTTTTTCCGACAGCAACAAAAAATCTTCGTCGTCTGTGGGCTTTTCCAAGTATTTTATTGTTAAGTATAGTCATGATTTTTTCAACTAATCTGTCTATTCAGCAAATAAATAGCAGTTCTATCCACCAATATGTATGGTCTTGGACACTCGATAATGATTTTTCTTTAGAATTCGGCTGCTTGATCGATCCACTTACTTCTATTATGTCAATGTTAATCACTACTGTTGGAATCATGGTTCTTATTTATAGTGATAATTATATGGCTCACGATCAAGGATACTTGAGATTTTTTGCTTATATGAGTTTTTTCAGTACTTCCATGTTGGGATTAGTTACTAGTTCAAATTTGATACAAATTTATTTTTTTTGGGAATTGGTTGGAATGTGTTCGTATCTATTAATAGGTTTTTGGTTTACGCGACCTCCTGCGGCAAATGCTTGTCAAAAAGCATTTGTAACTAACCGTGTAGGGGATTTTGGTTTATTATTAGGCATTTTAGGTTTTTATTGGATAACAGGTAGTTTTGAATTTTCGGATTTATTCGAAATACTCAATAACTTGATTTATAACAATCAAGTTAATTTTTCCTTTGTTATTTTGTGTGCTGCTTTAT